GATAAATGCATTGCTTGTGAAGTATGTGTTCGTGTATGTCCTATAGATCTGCCCGTTGTTGATTGGAAATTGGAAACTGATATTAGAAAGAAAAGATTACTTAATTACAGTATTGATTTCGGAATATGTATTTTTTGTGGTAATTGCGTTGAGTATTGTCCAACAAATTGTTTATCAATGACTGAAGAATATGAACTTTCTACTTATGATCGTCACGAATTGAATTATAATCAAATTGCTTTGGGTCGGTTACCAATGTCAATAATTGACGATTACACCATTCGAACAATTTTAAATTTGCCTGAAATAAAAACTTAAGAACTCATTTTGATCTAAAAGAATGAAGGTTTTTGTTTGGTGAATAACTACAATTATATTCATAATTATATTGATTAGGATTAGGCGGCGAGTAATTTATATTAATATGAAAAATATATTTCTTTTCTATAGTCTATATTGATGATTTGAAAATTGATGATTTGAAAATATATAGATTCAAATTACTCCTTCGAGAGATTTGGCCAATAACTACATCTACATCAATCCATATCCATGAAAATGGAATTTTTCAAATTGAATAATTAAGAACTATTATAAAATAGAAAAAAAGTTATAAAATAGAAAAAAAGTGGAGTTACTTCTTTTTTCCTGACCGGGTCAATAAAGTTATGCAAGATTTTGATTTATTTATCTCTTATATATAATGGATTTACCTGGACTAATACATGATTTTCTTTTAGCCTTTCTGGGATTAGGTCTTATATTAGGGGGTCTGGGAGTAGTATTACTTGCCAATCCCATTTATTCTGCCTTTTCATTGGGATTTGTTTTTGTTTGTATATCGTTATTCTATATTCTATCGAATTCCCATTTTGTAGCTGCTGCGCAGCTCCTTATTTACGTAGGAGCCATAAATGTTTTAATCATTTTTGCTGTGATGTTCATAAATGGTTCAGAATATTCCAAAGATTTCCGTCTTTGGACCGTGGGAGATGGAGTAACTTCCGTGGTCTGTACAAGTCTTTTTGTTTCACTAATGACTACTATTCCAGATACGTCATGGTACGGGATTATTTGGACTACAAAAGCAAACCAGATTGTAGAGCAAGATCTGATAAGTAATAGTCAACAAATTGGGATTCATTTATCAACAGATTTTTTTCTTCCGTTTGAATTTATTTCAATAATTCTTTTAGTTGCGTTAATCGGCGCAATTGCTGTAGCTCGTCAATAATAACTCTTTATAACTGGAAAAACCTTGTTATGAGCTATCACATGTCTTTCCTTTTTTCTATTTGACTTTGTATATAAATTTCTATTTGACTTTGTATATAAAATAGAAATTATTTATTAGTTCAATCTATTCCCAATATATTACTTTGTTGCATTACTCGTTATATTCTAGTCAATCCAATTGGTTAAATTGTTGTTCATATTGAAATGAATCGAGATTTATAAGGAGTTGGTTAATGATGCTCGAACAGGTACTTTTTTTGAGTGCTTATTTATTTTCTGTTGGTCTATATGGATTGATTACAAGTCGAAATATGGTTAGGGCTCTTATGTGTCTTGAACTTATATTAAATGCGGTTAATCTCAATTTTGTAACATTTTCTGATTTTTTTGATAGTCGTCAACTAAAAGGATCCATTTTTTCTATTTTTGTTATAGCTATTGCAGCTGCTGAAGCCGCTATTGGACTCGCTATTGTTTCATCAATTTATCGTAACAGAAAATCAACTCGTATAAATCAATCAAATTTATTGAATAAGTAATATTATAATATAAATTATCACATTATAATTTTCATAAATTAATTTCAATTAGTAAATTAATTTCAATTAGCATGTCTGCCATGTAAGATATGATCATGTTATCACAAAGATAAGAAATCAAAGTATTTTGGCACTGTCAATCCAGAAATAGAGAAAAAAACGGGGAACTCATCGATTCATCTAGTACTAGTATTTAAATATATAATTCATTTATCAATTTACTAGATTGAAACTTTATCGCGTTCAAAAATAGATAGATCCAATGTCGCATTCAGTAAAGATTTATGATACATGTATCGGGTGTACTCAATGTGTTCGAGCCTGTCCTACGGATGTTTTAGAAATGATCCCTTGGGACGGATGTAAAGCCAAACAAATAGCTTCTGCTCCAAGAACAGAGGATTGTGTCGGTTGTAAGAGATGTGAATCCGCCTGCCCAACAGATTTCTTGAGTGTTCGAGTTTATTTATGGTATGAAACAACCCGCAGCATGGGTATAGCTTATTAATACGTTACAGAAACCCCTACTTGAGTCCATTTTTTTACCGCAAAAACCTGTGCTCAAAAATAGATTATTTTTGAGCACAGGTTTTTCTGGTCCAAGTGTATCTTGTCTTTACCACGAACAAATTTCCTTGGTTAACAATAATTGTAGTTTTACCAATATTTGCAGGTTCCTTAATTTTCTTTCTTCCCCATAAAGGAAATAGGGTAATAAAGTGGTA